TACTAATCTTACTCTAGAAAAAGAAAAAAGAAAATTTCAAGCAAAAAAAGACTCTTAATGCTCCGGGCGAAAAGATGAAATCTTGGATTTTTGCGCATATCCCAATCCTTATTGATTATCTCATCACAGTTAAAATTTTCTTTTTTTACTTTTTTTATAAGTTCATTGAAGAAGTTTTATTTGCTCAGTAAGTTATTCCCACCCCTTTTTTTGTTTGTCCACTACTTCTTATGAATCGAAACAAACGAGTTCCGATAGAACTGGAAAATCAAATAAATAGTAATCTTTGACGAACAGGATCAATAATCATTATTATTTCCACACAAGAAAAGGGTGGAAAATCCCTTTTCTTGTGTGGAAGATTAGGAAGACGAGTAATCCCTCCTAGAATCATTTGTTCCTTTCATTTATCCGCGTGTATTCTCCTCCTACTTATGCCTATTATCTATTAGAATTCGATTCTATTAGGTACAAAAAAACTATTGATGCATTACATGGCATTTAAAATCTGCCAATGGGAGGCCTAGCATAGTCACAACACTCCCATTTTGATTGAAAAAAAGAAGGGGGGATCAAGTAGTCTTCTTCGCAATATACATACTATTGCTAGGAATGGGATACAAGCAATTTCCGGCATCTCGCAGAAAAACAGTATAAACAAAGCAAGCAAAACATTTTCCATGATTTTTTTGAATCATACATAATTGCATCGATCACAACAATTCGGCTCTTTTTACCAGCTTGATGAATCCGTGGATCTAGAAATTCATTTCGGACAATTGAACCTTCTCAAACTGTTTCTTTTTTAGAACCAAAAAGATTTGTGCCAGAATAACAGATGCCAAGAAGAACAACAAACCTTGGACACGTAATGGATCTTGAAGTACTATTTCTGCATCTCCCTGACCAAATCCACCCACATTGGGATTACTCGTTAATGGTTGATCAAGCTTGATAGATTCACCCTCTGAAACAAGAAGTTCTGGTCCTGGAGGTATAATATCAACCACTTGGTGTCCATCCGATGCGTCAGCTATGGTTATTTCATACCCCCCTTTTTCTTTACGTACTATTCTGCTTACTATACCTGCTGCTGTAGCATTATAGACTGTATTGTTACTCTTGTTCCCATCGGGATAAATCTGACCTCTTCCCCTGTTCCCACCTACATATATGGGATACTTTAAGAAGTGAACATCTTTCTTAATAGCAGGGTCCGGGGAAAGAATGGGAAAGACGATTTCACTATATTTCTGACCAGGAACAGGACCTACCACAAGAATATTTCTTTTAGTGGGGCGATAACTCTGAAAAGACAGATTGCCTATCTTTTCTTTCATCTCGGGAGAAATACGATCGGGGGGAGCTAATTCGAATCCCTCGGGTAAAATAAGAACAGCCCCCACATTCAAAGCCCCCTTTTTCCCATTAGCAAGAACTTGTTTCAGTTGCATATCATAAGGGATTCTAACAACTGCTTCAAATACAGTATCAGGAAGCACAGCTTGTGGAACCTCAATATCCACGGGCTTATTAGCTAAATGGCAATTGGCGCATACAATACGCCCAGTTGCTTCTCGTGGATTTTCATAACCCTGCTGCGCAAAAATGGGATATGCATTTGAAATAGATGTCCGAGTTATGACATATATCATGATCGATACAGAAATGAATCGAGTCATCTGTTCCTTTACCCAAGAAAAGGTATTTCTATTTTGCATGGTCCAATTATTGATCCCGGAAATTTCTACAATAAATTAGGTAGGTAGCTAGTATAGTTCCCTATCCACGATTCTGCCATTGTACTGGAGGGGGAATCCCTTAGACGGGTAGAAGTATAAAGAGTGAGTCAGATTAAAAATGGTTTGTTTATGTACGAAATAACATTCGGATTTGATTGATATCGGCAGATCAAATGAGTTCTTCATTCATTCATTGAATGATAAACCACTACAAGTGAAGGAGATACACGATTTAAATAATGGAAGATCCAATATTTCAAAATTGTATCTAGAATGACTGGAAAAGTGGAAACAAGACCAGATATAATTTGATTGTTATGAGCAAATCCAAAATCTTTGTAGACCGAACCAATCATTAGTTCCCAACCATGGGGCGAGTGGAATCCGATACATAAATCAGTTAATAAAAGAATAGAAAAAGCTTTTATTGTGTCGCTTAAGTTATAGAGGAATTCCTGAACCCAAGAATTAAGAATGACAAGTTCTTCATTACCCAGAATAGAATAACCACTTAGAATAGCAAAACAGATTATATTTGTCGAGAAATGCAAAATTATATGGATATGATCTTCATTGTGCATTTTGACCAATTGTATTGTTTCTTTGTGGATTCCTATACGAAACTTTTGTATCTGTGTCTCCGGGTACTCCTTTATCATTTCGTCCAACAGGAATAGTTGTTCTAATTCTATGAATCTTTCTAGAACGTTCTTCTCTTGAATATCATTCAAAAAAGTTTCGGATTGCCTTGTATTCCACCAATTAGTAACTAAAGGTTCCAGACTTTTATTAAATGAGAGAGAGATCCACCAGGGCAAAAAGACTATAGATGCAAGATATGGGAGGGGAGTCAATGCTTTCTTTTTTGGCACTTTGAATCTGTTCTGTAAATTGTTAATGAAACTGCTTCATTCGCCGACTCTATCTGATCCGATATTTCTATGAAGCATGAGTTCTATAACAAGGTATGGAACCTATGGATCGGATCTATTCCTTCTTTTTTTTTGAATTGTTTAGTCCTTGGATCTAGAAAGAATATAGAAATAGAATAAAGGTCCGTTTCGAATGAAGAAATAATCAAATTCCCAGATATCTCAATTGGTCAAATTCGAACCAATTGTATCTTCATTTGTTCCTTTCGATGAATGCCCGAAAAACCACTTGAAGTAATGAATTCGGATTTCGAGACGAAAGAACTCCCCCTGGATCAATCAATTATTTCGAAATCGAAATGTTTCACTGGCTACCCACAGCCCAGGAATAATTGAGGGGATATTTCTGAAGAATATTGATGATGAAATCCGAAATGGGTGGCAAAACAAGAGAGAAATTGAATAGTTATGAGAGATCCAATCGTTTGGTCATCAAGGAGCAAAAGAAAGGATAAAAAAAAAAGAAACATCGATTGACGAAAGAGAGATAATTTACGAGATACGATCCATCTATATCTAACGTATCAATTCAAAATATTGGTCCTAAAAAGATGAATTCTGTACTGTATTCCGAAATGTTCTGATATGTGTGATGAATACATACTTATTAGATTTGTTACTAGTATGAAAGAATTGAGTTTAGTTCCATATGTAAAAAAAAGAGTTTTTGTTTTGGTGGATAAAAATAGCTTCTTATTATGGTTGTTCCGTATTCGTCCGCCTGCTTTATTCTATGGGCCACAACACAACGGTATTACCAACGGAACGGGGGAAATAGAATCGAACATGTTTTGCTCGAATAAACGTTCCGAAGAAACTTCAGTTATATTAAAAAGGGGATTCCTGAGTTCCTTCCCTCATGCGTAGAAAGCATTCATTCTTCAGTTCATTTCAAAATACTTCAATTGGTACGCGCAAGAAATAGGCCGATTCAGCAGCTTTTTGTTCAATCTCTCGTGGAGTAAAATTCTCATCGGTACGAGTCAAGGGAATGGCTCCCTGGCCTCTGATTTCCATATAAAGGACACGACGAGGATAAAGACCCTCTTTAACTTCCATTCTGATTGACTGGATATCTCTCATAAGGAATCGAAGGAAGATGCGACGATTTATTCCAGGAAATCCCCAACGAAAAATACACACTATTCCTTCTTTTCTATCAAAAAGATCATAACCACTACCTACATTCCACGAAATTGTGCACCACAAATAGGAACTAATGAACAGACCAGCGATCCCATAGAAAGACATCACGATTCCTTGGGGAAAAAAAAGGATTTCCTGAGAGGGAAATACAGATATCAGATTCCTACCAAGATAACTGGAAGTTCCAACCAATAAGAATCCTAGTGAACCTAAAAAAAGGATACAGGCCCAGCAGAAATTACTTGTTTTTCGAGACCCCGTTATAAGTTCTATCCATATACGTTCGGATTGCCAGTTCATACTCGATCCAGTTGCATTCTATTGGAATTGAGAGAATAGAATAAGCCAAATGAATTTGACTTTACTTTTTTTGTTTTGATCCCGAAGTAACTCTCATCAACTAGCACTATTATGATGTAAACCATTAGGAGTAATTCATCAAATTGGTTAGATATAAAATAATAACATCCCCTTCATATGATCCCACTATGTATATCTACATACATATAGATACATTGACTTTCTATTTCAGATATTCGCTGATCTATTTGAAAACAAAAACAGCTATACCCACATATAATATACATGCATTTATCCATATATCATGGATCTGCATGCATAACAATAACAGCTTTTTTATTTGTGCTCGGAGGGAGTCACATATCGTACCGTACCCTATTCCACTAAAAGATATCTGTATTATGATCCAAGTCCAAGTGTTAAAAAAAATGGATGAGATTTGATCCCATCGGATCTAAACAATCTTGTTTTTTTGAACATGAAGAGATAAAGAAGCCATTGCAATTGCCGGAAATACTAGGCCCACTAAAGGCACAAAAATAGAGGGTAAATTGAAATCTGTCATAGAATAGGTGCCTCGATTTAATATTTGTACTTGTTATAAATTTGTACTTGTTAGAAATATATCTTATGATAAGTATATTTATTATAAGTATATAATAAGTGCAAGGAATGTAGAACTAAATAAGTGTACCTATTCATCTTTCTACACAAAATATATGTATGATATAATCCGCTTTTTTATTCTTGTTCTCCCGTCCTTATCTTATAATAAAGAGTTTCTTACGAGTTCCCTAAGGATTCGTTAGAATCCGATCCAACAGGGATTCATAGTAAAAAAAAGGAGGTTCTCGGGAGATATAGATATAGAAATATGCAACATTTCTATTATAGATTTTCATTATTCTATATATTAATACGTAAGAAGGAAGGGAACATGAAATTCTTTTCATTTTCCCAATTCTATTCCGCGGAAAGAAGAATTCACTCTTTTCTCCTCTTTATTTTATAGAGGGTTCCTGATTTCTAATCATCAATAGGGGTAGGATAAAAAATCTGGAGAAAATAAAAATCAAAAAAGTAATTATCCGAAACTTCTGATTCTGACTATAGAACTTATGTCACCAAAGAAAACCCCATTCTTCTTATTTGGACTTTGATTGCGATGAACTAAAGTTCGCTACAAATAACTGAGCCTAGTACTAGTGCTCTACTTTAATTTTGAGTCAAGGGAAAGAAACCGTGTAGCTGAAATAACTCACTCAGAACACCTTTTAAAGGGTTACGTGGTACAATTGGATCAAATAAGCCCTTATGGAATGAATACTCAGCCGCTTGTGAACCCTCGGGTACTGTCTTATTCAATGTTTGTTCAATTACTCTTTTACCCGCAAATGCAATGTAGGCATTGGGTTCAGCAATAATGATATCTCCCAACATACCAAAACTGGCTGTCACTCCACCGGTTGTAGGAGATGTAAGGATTGATACATAGAATAACTTTTTATTTGATTGATAATCATATAAAGCGGAAGATATTTTAGCCATTTGCATCAAGCTCAAACTTCCCTCTTGCATGCGTGCTCCTCCAGAAGCACACACCATAATAACAGGTAAAGATCTATTAGTAGCATACTCGATCAAACGGGTGATTTTCTCGCCTACTACGGATCCCATACTACCTCCCATGAACTCAAAATCCATAACCCCCATTGCTATGGGAATACCGTTTAGTTGACCTATGCCTGTTTGAACAGCCTCAGTTAAACCTGTCTTTCTTTGATACGAATCGATACGATCTCTATAAGGCTCCTCTTCCGAGTGAAATTCAATGGGGTCGATAGAGACCATGTCTTCATCCATAGGATCCCAAGTGTCCGGATCAATCGAAAGTTCGATTCTATCTGAACTACTCATTTTCAAATGATATCCACATTGTTCACAAATATTCATTTTTGACTTAAAAAATTTCTTATAATTTAATCCATAACAATTTTCGCATTGAACCCATAAATGTCTGTATTTTTGATTTATATCGAAATCATTCGATCCTTCTCCTATATCACTGTCATTACCGCCAGTTCTTATATTAGAATTCCCACTATCACTACCACTTATACTTTCACCACTACAAATATAACTATAAATGTAACTATCAATACGGATTTCAGAACGAAGATAACTATCAATGCAACTATTAATGTGATTATTCCAACTATATTTAGTATCATACATGTCACAATCATAGTAGCGATTGTCACTCTTAGACCCATTATTCAGATAACTAGAAAAAGAACTTTCTAGTTCACTCAGAAAAGAACTATCATTGTCAATCTCAAAAATCTGATTTTCAATATCAAAATATACGGAATAACTGTTACCATTACTATCCCTAACTAAAAAAGTTTCATCAGAGATGAAACTCCAAATGTCCCTGACACCTAAAAAATGATCAATATTACTGCAACTATAACTGCCACTATCGCTCCAACTAGGAATGTTTTTATCCGTATCATTTAGAATGGGGTCTTCACTTCCACTGGTATTTCCAATAGGACAGCCAAGACTGTCCATTGATTTACTTAGTCCACACCTGTGTTCTAACTCCTCGTTAGACAATATCGAATTGAACCACCATTTTTCCATAGAGCCTTCCTGCCCCCTATTTGAAAATACAATAGATGAATAGTCATTCGATGAATAATCATTTTACTATTTCATTTCCTATCGGAATAAGCATATAGATCCAATTACTAGGATCATTAACTAATAGCGAGTTAGCATTGAAAGAAATGATTCTGGCAATCCGGGGTATCAATTCACTATATATGATGGAACCTTTTCTTCAATTAAAGAGGGGTTTTTCCCATGTCATGTACAAATTCTCATCGAAAAGATAAATATTTGCTCCCTCCTATGAAGAATTCATTTTCGTAGAATCTTGTATAATAGAATATTAAGTGCCTATTGCAACACGGAATGAAAGGGACAATATACAGGATGGGTAGAAGGAGTTGTGACCCTTGGCTTGATCTATGGTCCGAAACTACGGGATATAAAATGATCCACCAATCCTAAGGATCCATAGGATTAATTATGGATCCAACAATAGAAGCATTGAGTTGTTTAGTCTTAGATCTTATCTTGTATTTAGATCTTGTATATATATAAATAGGTAAGGTATGTACTGATATATGCAAGATATATGCAAATAGATAGGATCTTCATTCTTTATTCGGCTCAATCCTTTTAGTAAAAGATTGGGCCGAGTTTAATTGCAATTAGGGGAACGAGCGGGAATTACTGGATTACAAGGTATCCACTGCTTTGAATTCGAATTTGATCTCCTTCCATACCTCACAAGCAGCAGCTAGTTCAGG